TTTTTATCTATGGATAAAATATGATAAAAGAGAAAATATTATTAAGACAATAAACCGACTTTTACGCTTTCACATCAAAGTGAGATATAGTACTTAATTTTTATTTCATTTAATGCCTATTGGTGTTCCACAAGTACCTTTTCGAAATCCTGGAGACGAAGATGCAGCGTGGGTTGACGTATAGTGCGACTTGTCGGATATATTTGGTTATACGGTATTTCCCCGTTCTCTATCCCCAATTGAGATTATCCTCCCTTTCGCCCAAGAAAGATTGATTGAATCATCAAAAATTTGGAGCGTGAAATGCAATGAATAAAATTCGAATAAAATGAAATCTGTTTTTTAGGGGATATACAGATTAATATTAGAAATTAGAATAATTTATGGTTGCCTTGGTTCGAACAATAAATTGAAGTATCCAGGCTCCGTTTAGAAAAAACCAATTGTTAATATATCTATGATTTCTACTTAAAATATCATATTCTATTTATAATTTATTTATATAATATTCTATTTATATTATAAATAGAAATAAATAGAAGTGATCTCAACCTGTTAATAAATTGAGTAATATGATGAATGCATTGAATATTTAATATTTGGCGGGAGACATAAATAAATTGAAAAAAAAAAAGAAGTCGTAGCAAAAAGACGTAGTATTCGGGCATTTGACCTATATATGCAAATCAAAACCGATCAGATCTTTACTCGGAGTAGAGCATAAACCTAAAAGAATTCAAGAAGACCATTTAGGAACAAGAAAATTACATCGTGATTTGGATTGAATTCCGATGAAAGAATACATCAATGAAAAGTTAGTCCGATAAGTTTAGTTAATTTTTATTATATATAATTTATATATAAATTATATAAAAAAAAAACTGGAATCTATACATTGATTCTTTTTTTTTTGCGATTTGTATTGAACCGTATGCGTTAAAAGATGCATGTACGGTTCCGAAAGGGATAGAATTTTATCCCACTCAACCGACTTTATCGAGAAAGATTACTTTTTTTAGGCCAAGAGGTTGATGACGAGATCTCGAATCAACTTATTGGTCTTATGATATATCTCAGTATAGAGGATGATACCCCGGATCTGTATTTGTTTATAAACTCTCCCGGCGGATGGGTAATACCTGGATTAGGTATTTATGATACTATGCAATTTGTGCAACCAGATGTACAAACAATATGCATGGGATTAGCTGCTTCAATGGGATCTTTTATTCTGGTCGGAGGAGAAATTACCAAACGTCTAGCATTCCCTCACGCTTGGCGCCAATGAGTTTTTTATTTGATTTGATTTGAGAGAAAAAAGAAGACAAGACTATGCCTTCGCGATATATGAAATATGAATATTAAGTAATAATAGCATGGCACTTAGAATTCGATAGGAAAATTTTTTTTTTTCAAAAAAAGTTAAATTAGGTATCGAAAGAGTAGTATGAGATAAAGGTTATTTCCTATTTTATCTGATATATCAGGAGACCCATTTCAGCGTCACAAACTTTTTAGTTTTCACACCGAAAAACTCTTAACAAAATATATATTATTCTAAAAGAATACGAAAAAAAAAAAAAAAAGAAACTTTGGGATTGCTAAATAACAGACGAAATTAATATATAAAGCAACGGAACCATCGTAGTATTTTTTTAACTACTCCAAAAGGAAGGGTGGTTTTTGGATCATTTACCTATGTGAATATGATAGACCCTCTAATTTATTTTATATTTCTTCAATGTAAAAAAAAAAAAAGGGGGGTATATATATATTATATATAAAGTGAATTCCATTGTAGGAGCCGTATGCAATGTGCAAAAGATGCCTGTACGGTTGTTGAATTCTATCTTTTTCTTTTTATTTTCGCCTTTCATCACGCGTCATCACGCGAGATAGAATAAAAATTTATTATGTTATTTCATCAGGGTAATGATCCATCAACCTTCTACTTCTTTTTATGAGGCACGGACGGGAGAATTTATCTTGGAAACGGAAGAACTACTGAAGTTGCGCGAAACCCTCACAAAGGTTTATGTACAAAGAACGGGCAAACCGTTATGGGTTGTTTCCGAAGACATGGAAAGAGATGTTTTTATGTCAGCAACAGAAGCCCAAGCTCACGGACTTGTTGATCTTGTAGCGGTTGAATAAAAAATAAGAGGGATTTCACGCAAGTATGGAATTTGCTATTTTATCTTCTTACCAGGTTTAATACAATATTATAAATATTCTATCAATACATTAATAAAAAATTCTTTATAATTATCCGGTTAGGATCGATCTAAACCATCCCATTATGTATATGATTTAACATGCCAACTATTAAACAACTTATTAGAAACACAAGACAGCCAATCAAAAATGTCACGAAATCCCCCGCTCTTGGGGGATGTCCTCAGCGACGAGGAACATGTACTAGGGTGTATGTGCGACTCGGTCGGATCATGGACTAGGAGGCCAAGAATGGATCCACTATTAAGTGATCAGTAACAGTTAATAGGATAGAATGGAAGAAGACCATTCACTATATGTAAAATATCTAAAAAAGATATATCATATCCTTCTATTGTGGTATCAAATTAATTTATGGTTAAAATTAGTACAAATCCAATCAATTACGCTTTTAATTTAAGATGGGAAAGAATTCCCTATTGGTAGCAAATGGTATTCATTAAGCAGGGAAATCCTATTTAAAATTAAAAAGGAGAAAGATTATGGCCCCCTGCCCTTAACTCTTGACTCCTGCAAGAACGGACTAACAAGGTCAGCGACTCAGCTAATCTTCATAATTAACTAAAATACCGTTACTGTTATAGGTGGGTCTCGTTGTGAAAGACCTATTACTGGATAATGATGGGTAGAGCCAAAGAGTGTGAACTGTACAAGTTAACAATACCATTGATTAAATGAAATGAGGGAGGAGGCTCCGGTGTATAGAGAGGACCTCACCGTTTAAGAAGCAACCATAGAAACGATGGAAACCACTATACTTATTTCTATTTACTACTTTTTCGATATTTTTTCTATATTTTTTGATACCCAGTATCAATACAATTTATTATTCTTATTTCAAGCTGAGAAGCCTATAAAAAAAATAAAAATCGTGGTCAGGAAGGTTATAGTAGCAAAAGCCATTGGAGTTTTTATTTTATACATTGGAAGAATCCGTTTTGTTATTAATAGACTAGGAAAGGAAATAACTGAAAGAAAAGAAATCTATTAGTTATTCATCAAAGTTTCATTTATTTATTCAATGACTAGAATTAAACGAGGATATATAGCTCGAAGACGTAGAACCAAAATTCGTTTATTTGCATCAAGTTTTCGAGGGGCTCATTCACGACTTTCTCGGACTATTACTCAACAGAAAATAAGAGCTTTGGTTTCGGCTCATCAAGATAGAGGTAGGCAAAAGAGAGATTTTCGTCGTTTGTGGATCACTCGGATAAATGCAGTAATCCGAGCCAATAAACTATACTATAGTTATAGTAGATTAATACACAATCTGTACAAGGAGCAGTTGCTCCTTAACCGTAAAATACTTGCACAAATAGCTATATTAAATAGGAATTGTATTTATATGATTTCCAACGAGATCTTAAAATAAGATAAGTAGATTGGAAGGAATCCATTGTAATGTTTTAATGGAGTTCCTTGGCGAGTGAATTCGGGAAGGTAGAGTAGAAATTAGTATGATAAATATAGGATATAATATGATAAAGCCATCACAATGAACAAAGACGTTCACTAAAAAAATATTTATTCTTCGTTCCCAAAATTTTTTTTTATTACTTTTTCTAACGTCAATTCGCATTTTAAGTCGGATTGAAGTTTTATTTTGATTCAATTGAAGAGCAAGCCTATTTATTTTTAATTCTAAGACCAGTAGTTATAGGAGTCGACTCGCTTCTTTCAAATTGTTTCTCATTATTAAGAAAAGGTAACAAAGATAAAATACGAGCTTGTTTTATAGCAATAGTAATTAATCGTTGTTGTTTTAAGGTCAATCTATTCACCCGCCTAGATAATATCTTTCCTTGTTCACTAATAAATCGACTAATTAAACTCATGTTTCTATAATCAATTCGATCCCCCGATTGTATCGGGGGCAAACGCCTACGAAAAGATCGCTTGGATTTAAGAAAGAGCCGCTTGGATTTATCCATGGTTTTTTTATTGCTTGTCCTGTCCTGAAAATCCTAATTCTTTTTTGATCGGAGCATAAATGATTTTGAATAAAAAAAAGGATTGCTTTGTTTTGTTTATTTTAAATAAATTTTTCTATTTAAATAAATTTAAATAAATATAGGATCTGTTATATATAATTTTTGTTATATAAATAATATATTATTATTGTTATATTATATATAATATCTCGTTTTTCGTCTTCCTTGGAAGGCAAGGCTAACGCGCGAGTGATTGGTTCGATCTATTTCTTTATCTCCCCGTGAATCGTATGTTTGTAACAAGAGGGACAGAATTTTCTCAATTCCAATCGACTAGGCGTATTATGTCGATTTTTTTGAGTAATATATCGGGAAATGCCCATTGATTCCTTATTAACGCGGTTTCGAATACAACTGGTACATTCCAAAAAAATCGTTACTCGAGCTTCTTTACCCCGGGCCATGAACCTCCTGTGTATTTTTGATTGACTCAACTCTTATATTTTTCGATCCGAAGCGAAGAAGAAAGGAAAGAAAAAAATAGAAGTTGCTAAATTGAAATCCAATTATGAAGGATTTTGTCGCAATCTATCAATATAGTAATAATAAGTAATATAATGATTTCTAACTCGATATTTAGAATTTATAATCGCTGTACATATAATATTTAATTTTTCATTGAATTCTTTTGTATGATATTGTTGCCACAGCTATTCCATTTTATTTCTCGATTTTTTGTTAATTTCATTATTGGTCCTGGAACCCCAAGTTCTTCGTTTCACTGAGGTGAACCCGCTTTTCTTCTTTTCTAATTTATTTTCAAAAAAAAAA